CATCGCGAGTTCCATACAGATTACTTCTCAATACAATTTCTTTCAAATTCATTAAAATTTCATGTACGGATTCTTGAATACCGACTATGGTAGAATATTCATGTGGTATTTTATCGGATTTTGCGCGTGTGATACATGTTCCTTCTATTTCTCCAAGCAGAGCTCTTCGCATCGCAATGCCTATTGTATCGGCTTGTCCTCTCATAAGTGGAGCCAGAAGAAAGCGTCCATAATAAAGACGTTTACTGTCTGCTCTTGATTCAACACACTTCCACTGTAGTGGCCGAGTAGATACTGTTACTTTCTCTTGACCCATATTATTTGATCAAATCATTGAATTATTTATTTCTCTTGAAATATTTTCAATGTTTATTTTTACACACGTCTTTTTTTAGGGGGCCTGCAGCCATTATGTGGCATAGGAGTTACGTCTCGTATGAAACTTAATAGTATACCACTTCTGCGAATAGCTCTTAATGCCGCATCTCTTCCGAGACCGGGGCCTTTTATCATGACTTCTGCTCGTTGCATACCCTGATCCACTACTGTCCGAATAGCATTTCCTGCTGCGGTTTGAGCGGCAAATGGTGTCCCTCTTTTTGTACCCTTGAATCCGCAAGTACCGGCGGAGGACCAAGAAATTACCCGCCCCCGTACATCTGTAACAGTCACAATAGTATTGTTGAAACTTGCTTGGACATGAATAACTCCCTTTGGTATTCTACGTACATTTTTACGTGAACCCATATGTCTATTCTTACGTGAACCAATTCTTGGTAGAGGTTTTGCCATATTTTGTCATCTCATAAATCTAAGCCAGAGATATATGGATATATCCATTTGATGTCAAAACAGATCCTTTATTTATTTTTATTTTATTTAGTATTTAGTTGGATATTGGGTCTTTTAGATTTATGGAGTTTCCTTCCCCCCCCTTTTTTTTTCTAAAAATTATTTATCCTTGTCTTTGTTTATGTCTTGGGTTGGAACAAATTACTATAATTCGTCCTCGCCTACGGATCAGTCGACATTTTTCACAAATTTTACGGACGGAGGCCCTTATTTTCATATTTGTCATTCCTTAACTTAATTCTTAATCTCTTTATTTGAAGAAAATAAGTTTCTTGAAATTTTGAATTTCGAATTGTATCTCCACGAAATGAATGTTGAAATTGAGAAAATCACCTAATCACTAATACCATTGGGAAGTGATTCAGAAATTAAACCTTAATGAATCTTTTTTTGTTCGTTCACTTGAGGGTATCAACTAATGTGCGAGGTGTAATATTAGAAACCCACCCTTTCTCTTTTTTCACAAATACGAAAGTTCCATATACATATATAATTCGAATATCCGAAAAGATTACCATATATAGCACAAAATTTCTCCACCGATTCCTTCTAGTCGAGCTTCTCTGTCTGTCATTATACCCCGAGAAGTAGAAAGAATTACAATTCCCATCCCGCCTAAAATTCTTGGGATTCGTTGATAGTTAGAATAGATTCGTAGACCGGGTCGACTGATCCGTTTTAAATTTAAAACAGTTTTATCTGGTCCTTTCCTATTCCTTTTCCTTCTATGTCGTAGGGTTAAAACAAAAAAAAGATTGTTGCTTTCCTGATGTTTCCTCATGTTTTCAATAAAACCTTCTCGTAAAAGGATTTTAAGAATGTTTTCAGTGATGTTAGTATATGGTATTCGAACTGTTCTTTTTTTATTCATGTCAGCATTTCGTATAGAAGTTAGTATGTTAGCAATAGTGTCTTTACTCATAAGAAACTAAGATTTTTGTTGTCCCCGAATTTTGATATAATCAACATGCTCTTTTTTTTTCTGAATTATTAAATATTTATGAAATATTAAAGGCATATACGTGAGACACAAACAATCTCCTAATTAATCTAAATCTACTAATTAATTTAATCAATTTAATTCAAATACTAAAAGCTCTATTATAGTTTCATCTTACAATACTTCAGGCGCTAACGAAACTATTTTAGTGAAATTTAATTGTCTTAATTCCCGGGCGATTGCGCCAAAAATTCGAGTTCCTTTTGGATTTCTTTCTTGATCAATAACAACTGCAGCATTGTCATCATATCGTATTATCATACCATTGTCGCGTTTGAGTTCTTTACAAGTACGTACAATTACGGCTCTGATCACTTCTGATCTTTCTAGCGGTGTATTTGGTATTGCTTCCTTGATTACAGCAACAACAACGTCACCAATCTTAGCATATCGTCGATTACTAGCTCCTATGATTCGAATACACATCAATTTTCTGGCTCCGCTATTATCCGCTACATTCAAATGGGTTTGAGGTTGAATCATATCGTTTTTTATCTGTTTTTTCAATGCAAAGGGCTAAGTAAAAAAAAAAAAGAAATATTGTTTATCCAAAACAAAAAAAGAAACCTGCAATTGTTTTTTTTCATCCGAAAAACCTCTTTCTTTTGGTTCTACATTCCTATCCTGAAATAATGAATTGAGTTCGTATAGGCATTTTGGATGCCGCTATTGCAATAGCTTTTCTGGCTATATTTTCTGGTACTCCGCTCATTTCATAAAGTATTCTACCTGGTTTAACGACAGCTACCCAATATTCAGGAGATCCTTTTCCTGAACCCATACGTGTTTCTGTAGGTCTTACTGTAATTGGTTTGTCTGGAAATATACGTACCCATATTTTTCCGCCGCGGCGTGCGTTTCGTGTCATTGCTCGTCGCCCTGCTTCTATTTGTCTAGATGTGATCCAAGCAGGTTCAAGCGCTTGAAGGGCATATCTACCGAAGCAAATATGATTACCTCGATAAGATATTCCTTTCATTCTTCCCCTATGGTGTTTACGGAATCGGGTTCTTTTGGGGTTATAGTTGATGGTTCTTTATTACTTCCATCTCTACTACAGAACTGGACATGAGATTTTCTTCTCATCCAGCTCCTCGCGAACGAAACGATTATAAACTAATATACATGTATTTAATGAATAATATATTGAAACAATATATTGAATCATGAGAGTCTTTGATAATCTATTAGAAATTGATATATCTTTTTTGAGATATAACTAAATATGCATTCAATTTATAAAATATAAAAAATTTTGTGTTATTATAAGGTTATAACAAATCTTTAGTTTGTTTTGCCTTTTATTATCATAATCATATTGGATCGACTACAATTTTGAAATCCAAAAAATAAAAATTTTCGCGGGCGAATATTTACTCTAATTTAATATTCAGTTTATCAGATTAGTTCATGGCATGACTTTTCAGAATAGATGAATTGGTCCCTAGTTCATTCCGCCATCCTACCCTATGAACCATTAGGATTCATTTTCAATAGAATCTTATGCACTCACGGGTTCTGTCGTTCCCATCGCTTCGCGATTAATGGTTAGGTCTGGATTTTACAACGGAGCCTCTAATGAAATTTGTTCTTGAGTCAATACTCTCAGTCTTTATTGACTCGGGGCTCTTGATTTTATTGTTCTATAAGAACGATTTTGTTTAATTAGGGATCAATTTCAATTAATGCTTTATTACATTTCCCTTTATGAGATGAATCATCCACCTTACATATTGGAATTCTATATCATAGATCTTTTTTTTTTTTCTTTCTTTCTCTCACCTTTCCATTTATCCATATACTTTACTTTTATTGTTTCACAACCCCGAATCAAATTGGTTTTTTTTATCCAAAAAAGATTTCAGTTGCTACAATGATATGACCAATATATCATATCTCGACTGGTTCTTTATATCCAGATAATGCGAAACGATGAGTTGGTTATTAGTTCATACTATGGGCTGGTATTTTTTTTGAATCTAACCCTAAAAAAACCAACGAGTCACACACTAAGCATAGCAATTATATCGAATCAAATGATTAATGGAATTTTTATTCAACCTTATAGAATTATTTGTTTTGATTTAACAGACAAAAAAAAGAATGAAAGAATTTTTTTTGTTCTATTCTATTACCTGATAGACCTAAACTAAAGATAAGTCAAGTAAAGGCTTATTATTACTCGTCTACAAATATCCAAATTTTGATACCTAAAGCCCCATAGATAGTTCGAACTGTATAGGAACAGTAATCAATTTTAGCCTTAATGGTTTGTAGAGGCACCCTACCTTCTCTGATCCATTCGACACGTGCAATTTCTTTTCCGTCGATACGCCCTGCAATTTGTATTTGAATTCCTTTTGTACCTGCCTGTTCAGTTAATTCAATAGCTTTTTTCATTGCTTTGCGGAATGACACTCTATTTTTTAATTGTCCGGCTATAAATTCTGCAAGAATATTAGGGTGTCCGTAAGGATTTGCAATTCTTGTAATAGCCATGTTTAGTTTACGGTTCACAGAATTAAGTTCTTTTTGTATATTCATCTGTAATTCTTCGATTTTTTGATGTTCTATTAATAACTTTGGGAATCCCATATAGATTATGACTTGAATCAAGTCGATTCTTTTTTGAATCTCTATACATGCAATTCCCTCGACACTAGAAAAAATTTTCATATTTTTTTTTATATAATTCTTGATACAATCTCGTATTTTTTGATCTTCTTGTAGATCCTCGGAATAATTTTTTGGTTGTGCAAACCAAAGGGAATGATGACCTTGGGTTGCACCAAGTCTGAAACCAAGCGGATTTATTTTTTGTCCCATAATCCCCCACTAGTATTACTATACATATGATGACCTCTTGTACTTATTTTTTTTTTTTTTTTTTATTCAGTTTTTTTAAACATAATATGGTCTATTTTTTGTGAATATATTTATCTTCAAATGCAAATGAATCTAAATATTCTTCCTCTACATCTAAATCTTTCAGTACAATAGTTATATGACAAGTGGGTCTTTTTATCGGATAACCCCGTCCTCGAGCTCGAGGTTTTAATTTTTTCACAGTGTTGCCCTCGTTGACTTCAGCTTTACTAATTATTAAATTTGCTTCGTTGAAGCGCATATTGTGATTAGCATTTGCTGC